TTTGACCCCGTACCACCGAAAGGTTTGGTCGCATACTTGAAAAATAACCCAAAAAATCAAGGGAATGCTTGGATAATTGGTTTATATAAATCCTTCCTGGTTGAGACCACACATAAGAATGACATTGCCATAAATTGACAAGATAATATTTCCACTTATTCATCAGAAGAGGGGTATCCTTCGAAGACAGAATAGATTTTCCTTGATATCTAACATAATGCATAAAAGGATCCTTGAAGAACCATAAGATGGCGGCCGGAAAATCATTAACGAAGACTTCTTCTACAGGATATTTTTTTTTTTCATAGAAATGTATTCGCTCAAAAAAGATACCAGAAGAGGTTAATCGTAAATGAGAAGATTGATTACGAAGAAAAAGTAAAATGGATTCGTATTCACATACATGAGAATTATATAGGAGCAAGAATAATCGTGGATTACTTTTTGAAAAAATAATTTTTTTTGGAGTAATAAGACTATTCCAATTATAATACTCGTGAAGAAAGAGTCGTAATAAATGTAAAGAAGCGGGATCTTTCACCCAATAGCGAAGGGTTTGAACCAAGATTTCCAGATGAATGGGGTAGGGTATTAGTACATCTGATACATAATTTAAATGTGGGAATTTGTCCTCTAAAAAAGGAAATATTGAATGAATTGATCGTAAATTATAAGATTTTACGATTTCTGTCGCCTCTAAGGAAGATACTAATCGTAGGGAAAACGGAATTTCCACAATGACTGCAAATCCCTCCGACATCATTTGAGAATACAAATTTTTGTTGTACCCAAAAAATTTATTTTGGTTAGAATCATTAGCGGAAATTATCAAATGATTCTGTTGATACATTCGACTAATTAAACGTTTTATAATTAGTAAACTATATTTAGTGTCATAACCTACATTATCCAACAAAATCGATCTATTTAAACCATGATCATGAGCAAGTGCATAAATATACTCCCGAAAGATAAGTGGGTATAGGAAGTCATGTTGCTGATATCTATCTAGTTCTAAATATCCTTGAAATTCTTCCATTTTTAATTTGAACAAGAAAAGAAATAGGTGATTTATTGGGTTATCAAATGATACATAGTACGATACAGTCAAAACAAGGTATTATAGTAAGAAAATACCTCGGAACAAGTAAGACTCATCAACAGACTCTCTAGCCTCTCTTTTTCCATCTAATTGATTTATGTTCATTCTAGGGTAACAAGATGGTTAGAAGTCCTTTATTTTTTCAATCCAATCGCTCTTTTGATTTTGAAAAATCTTTATCAATATACTGCCTTCTTCTACACATTTATCTCTACCCCATAATGGGTAATAGCTAATAATTAGGACTCATAAGAAATTTATAATCCACTCATGGGAAAAGTTTTTCCCGTATTAAGCACTAATATATTTTTAACGTCTAATTAGATCGGGTAATCATTCAAAAATTAAGAACAGAAGCTCATTACTTTTTGTTTCCCTATAATTGGAACCGTAGTAGGGCTCTACCCATTTATTCACTCGACCAAATTCATTTTTTTTATTACACGACAAGAATTCAAACAATTTAAATAAGGTTTTGGACCTATTCGGTAAGAATGAAATATTCTTAGAATTATCCATTGATACGACATGCTGCTTTTTCCATTCATTCCTTTCAGGATCAGTCGTGGTCTTACAAACTCTACCGATGGTATGGACGAATCTTTTGCTTCATACAAATGTGTAAAAGATGCTAGCCGCACTTAAAAGCCGAGTACTCTACCGTTGAGTTAGCAACCCAAATAAAATAATTAGAATGTGTAGATAGAATCGGAATCTCAATAAAAAAAAGATTGAATTGCACAACGCAATCCAAACCAATCAAAACATTAAAATAGCAAAAATTTTTAAAATTCTAATTGATTAGATTCTGAACATAATAAAAATGAACAGATCCGATGAAAAAATTCTCAGATAAAAATAGGGATAAAGTAAAATATTTATAAATAGCTCCTTGTCTCTTATGTCATCCATTAATTCTATAGTATATATAGATTTTTATTGAGTTTAATCTTAATCAAAAAAAGACTTCTTGTATCACAGAAAATACAAGAACCCATTATTTGAATGAAATAAAAGCTATGGGACGGAGATATAAATGGATCCGTTTATCCACGATCGGATTATATTTATTTGATACACTGTTGTCAATATGAATGTTGAGAAAAGAATACAAAAGAAAAAACAATTTATAAATATAACTAACAATTCCAATTTCAATCAATTAGACAATTAGAATTATAAGAAAAAATAAGAAAAAAAAAAAAAAACTAAGGACTTGTGTTGGATTGGCACTATATATAATATTTCTATACAACACAACATTGATACAATATTGGTGGAAAAATAAATTAAGTAAAAAAATGAGGTTTATTCACTAAAATAAGCAATTTGTGTTTTTTTATTTGTTCCTTAACTCATTGACAGTAATCTCAAAATTTTATATTTATAGACCCGATTACTTCATTTATTTATTCACTTAATCTTTTTCTATCTATTTTATATATATCAAAAAAATTTATATCAATAAAATATAAATAGATTTTTGTCGTTATAAAAGACACTCTTTTATAGTAACAATAATAAATTTAGTATGATATAAATAGAACAAAAGAGGAAATAGCAAAGAAACAAAAAGGTTATACAAGGCTATATACAAATCATCCACATTTTTTTTATTTCATTAATTGAATTTTATTTGTTGATTAGGGCGAAGTTCCGTAAAAACCCCCGCCCTTTTTGAAATATCATGAACAGTTCCTGTAGGTTGAGCACCTTTTTCAAGGAAATATAGAATAGCAGGAACATTTAAATAGATTTGATTCTTTATCGGGTCATAAAAACCCACTTTACGAAGATCTCTTCCCTCTCGTCGGGATCGAACATCAATTGCAACGATTCGATAAATGGCTCATTGGGATAGATGAACAATACTCCCCCCCCCTAGAAACGTATAAGAAGTTTTCTCCTCGTACGGCTCGAGAAAATTCTAAATTATGTCTATGTATAGAATCATAATATCAAATAGATCCATAAAATCATCAAATTCATTATATTATTGATTTTAGTTTAAATACTTTTTCTTAGTCTTCCCCCCCCCCCCAAAAAAAAAAATTATTTGTATCCTCATAACTCAAGTTGAATAACTCTCAAATAACTCAAAAGAAACCTTTTAGGTATTAAATTTATTGAGTGGTCTCTAACCCTTTTTGTCTGTCTCCTTTAGAATCTATTTTGATTCTTAAATATGATCGGGTTGTTGAGACAATTGAAAACGGTATTTCCTTGTTCCAGGATCTTTATCTTTGCCTTGAATCATTGGGTTTAGACATTACTTCGGTGATCTTTAAATCGTTTCAAAACGGCAGCAACATACCATTTTTTGTGATTTCTTTCTATCAAAGAATCGTATGAATGGTTGATTCCTACGTAATACACTTTACTTTTGATTTGATCAAAAGAGTTTTACCAATTCCAACAAAATTAACTTTTTAATTTTATCGAATTGGATCCTTTAGATTTATATATCTAAAATATACTTACGAAGTTGTTCCAATTTATTGATCGATACTAACCTTAGATTCTTGCCCTTGAGAAATTAATCAATACGTTCTACTCGAGCTCCATCGTGTACTATTTACATGGCAACACTCTCAAAAATGAGGGTTCCAGTGGAACAGAACAAATGATGTCGAGCCAAGAGCACTTTCATTCCTATATAATATAAAAAAGTGGTGGATGTAAGAATCCACAGCTGATCATGTCCTTCAAGTCGCACGTTGCTTTCTGCCACATCGTTTTAAACGAAGTTTTACCATAACATTCCTTCAGTTTGGAACCAGTATGTAATTGATTCAATTATGGAATCGTGAATAATCATCGGTTCGGTCGGTACATAATAATCTATACTTTTTTCTTCTATATGAAGAATGGATAATGTATGACGAAGTCTCAACAAGAATTCAATCAATTTAACCCCATTGTTTATAATTTTTTTTTTAATTATAACTAACATGAATAAATAAACACGAATAAACAAGTTATTTTGAATCTCTATCTTCAAGTAACGTGATAGGATAAATTCAACAATTTCACACTTCTTAGAGTACCAAGAACTCATAAGAAATCATTAAAAAGATTTAATTGATTGAATAGTTTCCTAGCCTATATCATTATTTGCATAAGGTTTTACAGTAAGTACCATTTGCTTTTTATCATCATTAAGAGAAAGATAAATCCATATTGGATTAAACCATCAATGATTAATAAAAAAAAAAAGACTGATGTAAGGAAAGATTGAAGATTTAGGTTGTTATTTTTTCATATTTCATATTGTAAAATCAGTAATATTTAACAAATCAAAATTTCGTTTCATATGCGTGTTATTTGAACTCGATTAAATTTGTGAAAAAGATATGATTAATAATAAAAAAAAAAAAAAAAATAAGAATCACATTCTATAACAATATTATACTCTTAAACGGAAGACTGGTCGAAAAGACAATCTTTATTTTGATATATTTTATTATGATATAGATTAATAAAATTATAGATTAATAAAATGATCGTGGGTCAGGTATGTTCTGGGACGGAAGGATTCGAACCTCCGAATAGCGGGACCAAAACCCGTTGCCTTACCACTTGGCCACGCCCCATTTCTAGTCGACACTAATAAACACTAATATTGGTACTGGTTGTTCGTCAACTCAAGTCTAAATATCTATTATCTCTAAATATCTATTATCTATAAAATAGATTACTAGAATTTTTATACATGTAGACGTAGAATTAAACAGAATTTATTGATCATTACATATAATTCAATTAAGATATTGTATGAAAGTATGGTTTATTCTATTCTCTTTTGATTTGAGAATTGAAGGATTTTTGATTGGGTGAGTTCAAATCAAAGAAAGTTTTTTGGTCTATCTTATTTTCTTTTTATTCATTTTTCTTTTCTATGAATAATAACATATTTATAATAATAAAATAATAAAAAACTCAATTTATTAATAACTCAATCAAAATAAATAAAATACAATTATCCTCAAGAACAAAATGGTTGTTATGCTTAATATATTTAGTTTGATCTGTATCTGTCTTAATTCTGCTCTTTATTCAAGTAGTTTTTTCGTCGCCAAATTGCCCGAGGCCTACGCTTTTTTAAATCCAATCGTAGATGTTATGCCAGTAATACCCCTGTTTTTTTTTCTCTTAGCCTTTGTTTGGCAAGCTGCTGTAAGTTTTCGATGATATCTTTAATTTAATAATGTCTAGACAAATTCATGATTTATTGAAAAAAAAAAAATTCAAAGAAAAGAATTGATAAGATCAGATAAGTCTTACACCCTCAATTCAAATATTGAAATTCTTGTACAACCGCGAAAAATCTGGATCACCCCACTTTATTTCTTGGTGTCAAAATAAAAAATCAAAATAGTAGGGTATGCGGTATAAAAACGGAGAATCTATTCTCTTTTTTACTAAAAAAAATCTTGGAGATTATGTAATGCTTACTCTCAAACTATTTGTTTACACGGTAGTGATATTCTTTGTTTCTCTCTTTATTTTCGGATTCCTGTCTAATGATCCAGGACGTAATCCTGGACGTGAAGAATAAAAGATAAGGTTTTTGTTTTCCTTGCTTGATTTTTAAATGTTCTTAGTAGGATTTTATCTATTACACATTTTGAACTATTAAAAATAAAAAGAGCTCGCGAAAAATTCGAAAGAAAATACCAAGTCATCAACAAAAACGGAAAGAGAGGGATTCGAACCCTCGGTACGAAAAACTCGTACAACGGATTAGCAATCCGACGCTTTAGTCCACTCAGCCATCTCTCCTCCCAATTGAAAAAGGATAATACTATGTTACATTATAAAAAATAAGGATTGAAAGAGCCCTTCATAATATTTTTTTTTCATCCGAGAGTGCTTTTTAGTTCCACGGCCCGGCTAAGTACTGACCAGGCCGGGCCCGCCATTTATTGTTCCAACGAATCATAAATAATTTTTTTTTTATTTGAAAACTAAAATACTTGCTTGTTATTACGATTGGAAAAATAAAAACTCTTTAGATTTCTATGATATAGAATCAAATGATATCGAATCAAAGTGTCGTTTCTTATCTTAATTTTTTATATTTATTCTTTATTTTCTTTATTCCTTTTATTTTAGTAAAGTAAAAAAATAACAAAAAGGGAACTGTGGATTCTTGCACAATCCATTTTCATGTATGTTATGGCTTAAGTAGTTTTGTCGAGACGTCTAGGTCAAAAACCTCCGGCAAAAAAACACTTGTTATTTAGTTTTAGTTATTGAAATTTAATGAATTCTCTTTTCCGAATCTCATTGGGTTCTCTGATACAACACGTAAACGCTCTAATTTTCATGATTATTTTATGATCCTATCCTTTCTTTTTACTCTTTTAACTTTTTATTACGACCCATTTTCTTGTTCGACAAAAGGTTCATTTATATACAATAATCGGATTGTAGCGGGTATAGTTTAGTGGTAAAAGTGTGATTCGTTCTATAATCCTTTATATAGTTAAGGGGTCTTTCGGTTTGATTAATATTTCATTCCGACCAAAAACTTTATTTCTTAAAAGGATTTAATCCTTTACCTCTCAATGAAAAATTCGAGGAAGAATATACATTCTCGTGATTTGTATCCAAGAATCAATTCAAAATTGAAAAATTGGATTATGAGATTACGAAACATAATTTTTTTTTTTAATTAGATCAATACTTCTAATTGAATAAGTATGAGTAAAGGATCCATGGATAAAGATAGAAAGTGGCTTTCTAATCGTAACTAAATCTTTAATTTGGAATTTGTATTACGGAAATTGAAGCAAAATGGCTATTAAACAATGACTTTGGTTTACTAGAGACATCGACAAATTGTTTTAGCTCGGTAGAAACAAAATGCTTTTCCTAAGGATTCTCTCACATAGAAATAGAGAACGAAGTAACTAGAAAGGTTGTTATAATATAATCCCCCTTCTATAGGGATCGTCTAGAAAGCGGGTTGTTCTGAATCCATTCAGACAGAAAAGCTGACATAGATGTTATGGGTGGAATTTTTTTTTTCGTTCATGTCTTAATATAGGAATTTATACATCTTCCATAAAGGAGCCGAATGAAACCAAAGTTTCACGTTCAGTTTTGAATTAGAGACGCTAAAAATGATGAATCAACGTCGACTATAACCCCTAGCCTTCCAAGCTAACGATGCGGGTTCGATTCCCGCTACCCGCTTTTACTTTATTTTTTATTAAATTAATAAGAAATAAGAAAAAAATAGAATTAAATATTAAAAAATAGAATTAAATATTTTGAGATTTTTATTATTTTATAAAAAATTTATAAAAAATTTTATGAATATAATTAATGTAATGCATCATTGACTTGAATACGGAATTCCCGGAATTGGTTCAACTATTTTTCCGAACAAG